TAGTTTATTTTGGGAGGACTAGGATGATTGTTATGATTGTAATAGCGAAGGATCCTAGGTATGCCTTGATTAAGCCTGTATGTAGGGGGGTGGAGGTTTTGCTTATTGTTAGGTGGAGGTTTGCTAGACCTTCGGGGCCTATTTTTTTGTATCATGCTATGTCAATTAAGTGGGAGGCGATTTTTTGTCCTGTGTGGAGTAGGATGAGGGGGTTTAGTCGGTGTGTAAGGTGGTTGAAGTATCCTAACGAAAGGGAGAAGTTTATAAGAGGGTTGTGTTTGGGGAAGGAGGGGGGTGTGTTTGAGAGTTCTAGGGCTAGGATAATTCCTAGGATGGTAACGATGATAGCAGCAGTTTTTGTAATGGTGGGTATGGTTATTGGAGGATTTTTTGTTGGTAGTATGATGGAGGAGATTAGTAGGCCTGCCATGATGCTGCCCATAGCTAGTCGGATGATTGGGATAATAGCTGATGGGGTGACTTCGTTTATTGTTGTGATTGGTGGGGTGCGGTTGAATCCTGTTTGTACCAGAATGGTTATGCGTAGGCTGTAGGTTGCGGTGAATGATGTAGCCAAGAGTGTGAGTGTTAGTGCTCAGGTGTTGATGTATGAAGTGTTTAGGTTTTCGATGATTAGGTCTTTGGAGTAGAAACCGGCTAGGAAGGGGGTGCCCATTAGGGCAAGGTTACCAATGGTTAGGCATGAAGTGGTTATGGGGAGGGTTTTTTGTAGGCATCCTATTTTGCGGATGTCTTGCTCCCCGTTTAGGCTGTGGATAATTAGTCCTGAGCATAGAAATAGCATGGCCTTGAAGAAGGCGTGTGTAGAGATGTGAAGAAAGGCTAGCTGGGGGAGGTTGAGTCCGATTGTAACTATTATGAGACCTAGTTGGCTTGAGGTTGAAAAGGCAATGATTTTTTTGATGTCGTTTTGGGTGAGGGCGCACGTTGCAGCAAAGAGTGTGGATAGGGCGCCGAGGCATAGGCATATGGTTAGGGCTGTTTTGTTGGAGGCTAGGAGAGGGTGTGTGCGGATGAGTAGGAAGATTCCTGCGACTACTATTGTGCTGGAGTGGAGTAATGCGGAGACTGGGGTTGGGCCTTCTATTGCTGCTGGGAGTCATGGGTGGAGGCCAAATTGGGCTGATTTTCCTGTGGCAGCTAGGATTAAGCCCAAGAGGGGAAGGAGGGGTGTTTGTTGTGAGTTAATGGTTTGTTGGAGTTCTCATGAGTTGAGTGAAGTGGCTAACCATGCTATGCTAAGGATGAGGCCAATGTCTCCGATTCGGTTATAAATTATGGCTTGAAGGGCGGCTGTGTTTGCTTCAGCTCGCCCTTGTCATCAGCCGATAAGGAGGAATGATATGATTCCTACTCCTTCTCAGCCTACGAATAGAAGGAAGATGTTGTTTGCGATTGTTAATGTTAGTATGGCAATAAGGAAGATTAGCAGGTAGGTGGAGAATTTTGTGATAAATGGCTCTGAGGCCATGTATCATGTTGCGAACTCTAGGATGGATCAGGATACAAATAGGGCAATGGGGAAGAATATTATTGAGTATGAGTCTATTTTTAGGGTTATGGGGATTTTGAAATTTGGGGTGAGTTGTCATTCTCAGTAGGTTGTAAGGGTTTCTATTCCTGAGTAGGTGAATATGGTTGTTGGAATGAGGCTAGTTAGGAAGGCAATTTTAATGGTTTTGGAGATGGTTATGGGGGTGTTTTTGAGTTTTAGTAGGGGGGAGAGGGTGATGGGGGTGAGGAGAATAAGTAGTGTTAGGGGTGCTAGGGTGTTGAGGAGTGGTGTTTCCATTACTTTTACTTGGAGTTGCACCAAGATGAATGGCTCCTAAGACCAGTGGATTACTTTTATCCTTTAAAAGTTAAGGGGGCCGAGGTTTGAGACTCGGATGCAGGAGTTAGCAGTTCTTGCTGGTTTGGTTTCCCCCCCTCGGCTAACAAGGAGGTTTAAACTCCTGTTTTTAGAATCACAATCTAATGTTTTGGTTAAACTATGTTTGCATAGAGGAGTTCCGGAGATTAGTTCTGGTTTGAGGATAAGGGCTAGTAAGGGGATGATGTGCAGGGTCATGAGGAGATGCTCTCGTGTGTTTGAGTTTGGAGTTGATGTGATGTGGGTTGGGAGAGTGCCTCGTTGGGTGGATAGGAGCATATAGAGGGTGTAGGATGCTGTTAATAGTGTTGCAGTTCCGGTTAGGATGATGGTTGGGAAGGATCAGTTGAAGAGGGATACTATGATTGTTAGCTCTGCTATCAGGTTGGTGGTTGGGGGCAGAGCTATGTTAGTTATGTTAGCTAGTAGTCATCATGTGGATATGAGGGGAAGGAGAGGTTGTAGACCTCGTGTAAGGATGAGGATGCGGCTGTGTGTGCGTTCGTAGTTTGTGTTAGCTAGGCAGAATAGTATGGAGGATGTGAGTCCGTGCGAGATTATGAGGATTATTGCTCCGGAGAATGATCAGTGGGTTTGGATTATGCTTGCGGCGATTACTAGGCCCATGTGGCTTACAGATGAGTAGGCAATCAATGATTTTAGGTCTGTTTGGCGTAGACAGATGGAGCTAGTTATTAGGGCCCCTCATAGGGCTAGGGTGAGGAATGGGTAGCAGAGGTGTGAGGATGAGGGTCCTATGAGTAGGGTGATTCGCATGATTCCGTATCCTCCTAGTTTTAATAGTAGGGCGGCAAGAAGTATTGATCCTGCAATTGGTGCTTCTACATGGGCTTTGGGGAGTCAGAGGTGGAGGCCATATAGGGGGGCTTTGACTATGAATGCTACTAGGAGGGCTAGGTTGGATACTAAGTTTGATCATTGGGTTGTAGGATTTGGAGGGGTTAGTTTGAGGATTGGTAGGTGGAGGGTTCCAGTTTTAGAGTGGAGAAATAGGATGGCGATTAGTAGGGGTAGGGAGCTAATTAAGGTATAGAATAGTAGATAGATTCCAGCACTGAGTCGTTCTGGTTGGTTTCCTCATCGTGTGATTAGGATTAGAGTTGGAATTAGGGTTGCTTCGAATGCGATGTAGAATAGAATGAGTTCTGTGGCTGAGAATGCTAGCATGATAAAAGGTTGAATGATGATTAAGGCTGAGATAAATGTTCGTTTTCGTGTGTGTGGTTCATGTTGTAGGTGTCCTTGGCTTGCTAGGATTATGAGGGGAAGGAATCAGCAGGAGAGGGCTAATAGTGGGGTTGAGATTTGGTCGATTCCTGTTCAAAGGGTTAGGTTTTTTGAGGGGTAGTAGGATGGTGTTAGTCATTGGAGGCTAATGAGGGCAATTAGGAGACTGTATGTTGTAGTGTTTATTCATATGGTTTTGGGGGGGGATAGAAGGGCTATAGGAAGGAGTATGGCTGTTGGGAGGATGATCTTTAACATTGTAATAGGTTTAGGGTGTGTAGGTGGTCGGAGCCGTGTGTTCGTGTGGATGCTACTAATATGGCTAGTCCTGTTCCAGCTTCGCATGCTGAGAAGGCTAGTATGAGAATAGGTACTAGGGTGAAGGATGGGGTTAAGTTTTCGATAGGTCAAAGGGAGAGGGGGATGAATATGGACAATATTATGCTTTCTAGGCATAAGAGGGCGGAGATAAAATGGGTTCGGTGGAATGCTAGTCCAAGGCTGCTAAGGGTGAATGCAGTGTAGAAGCTGAAGTGGAAGGGTGACATGAGGAAGTTATAGGTGGGTCTATAATTTGTTGGGCCGAAACCAACTGTCTTGGTTAGACTAACTTCCTATTATTCTGCTCATTCTAGGCCACCTTGAGTTCATTCGTAGATGAGGCCCAATGTGAGGAGTGTGATGATTGTGATAGTTCAGGTAAGGGTTGTAATGGGGTGTTGGAGTTGGGTGGCTCATGGGAGAGGGAGGAGTAAGGCGATTTCTAGGTCGAACAGGAGGAATAAGATGGCTACTGAGGAAGAATCGGATTGAGAATGGGAGTCGAGCTGATCCAAGGGGGTCGAATCCACATTCGTAAGGTGATAGTTTTTCTGAGTCAGGGTTTGTTTGGGCTAGTCAGAAGTTTAGGGTGGTTAATGCAGTGCTAAGAGTGAGGGATAAGGATAGCATGAATGTAAGGGTGTTCATTGCTCTTCTCCGGGTTTAGGGCCGGACTCTAGAGATTGGAAGTCAATTGTAATGGTTATACTAGAAGAGCAGGATCCTCATCAGTAAATGGTTATGTAGAGGAATAATCAGATGATGTCTACGAAGTGCCAGTATCAGGCTGCTGCTTCAAATCCAAAATGGTGGTTGGATGTGAAGTGGAATTTAATTAGTCGTAGGAGGCATACTGTTAGGAAAAGTGAGCCGATGATTACATGTAAACCGTGGAATCCTGTAGCAACGAAAAAGGTGGAGCCATATACGCTATCGGCAATTGAGAATGATGTTTCGTAGTATTCTATGGCTTGGAGGGCGGTAAAGTAGAATCCAAGGAGGATGGTTAGGGTGAGTGCGTGGATGGCTTGTTTTCGATTGCGTTCTGTGATGTTATGGTGGGCTCATGTTACAGTAACGCCTGAGGCCAGTAGGATTGCTGTGTTTAGGAGGGGTACTTCTAGGGGGTTTAGGGGTTTGATTCCTGTTGGTGGCCATTGTCCTCCAAGTTCTGGTGTTGGGGCTAGGCTAGAGTGGAAGAAGGCTCAAAAGAATCCTAGGAAGAAGAAAGCTTCTGATGTAATGAATAGGATTATTCCATATCGGAGGCCCTTTTGTACGGTTGGGGTGTGGTGGCCTTGGAAGGTGCTTTCTCGGACTACATCTCGTCATCATTGCAATATAACGAGGAGTATTGATAGGAGGCCCGCTGCTAGCAGGGTGGCAGAGTTGTAATGAAATCATATGATTAGGCCTGAGGTGGTTAGGAGTGCTGCGGCTGCGCCGAAGATTGGTCATGGGCTTGGGTCAACTATGTGGTAGGAGTGTGCTTGGTGTGCCATTAGATGTTTTCTTGTAAATATAGGCTTAGGAGGAGTACAAATACGTAGGCTTGAATTATGGCGACTGCTACTTCTAGAATAGTAAGTAGGAATAGGATAGCAGCTGTTAGGATAGAGATGGGTGGTATTATTGGGAGGAGGGTAATTGTAGCTGTGGAGATGAGTTGGATGAGTAGATGGCCAGCTGTGAGGTTGGCTGTTAGGCGTACACCTAAGGCCAAGGGTCGGATAAGTAGGCTGGTAGTTTCAATTATGATGAGTGCTGGGATTAGTGGGGTGGGGGTTCCTTCTGGGAGTAGGTGTCCTAGGGAGGCAGAGGGTTGGTTTCGTAGGCCTACCAACAGGGTGGCTATTCAGAGTGGGAAAGCTAGGGCTATGTTTATAGACAGTTGAGTAGTGGGGGTAAAGGTATAGGGGAGTAGTCCTAGGAGGTTGATAGATAGGAGGAAAAGTATTAGTGAGGTTAGTAGTAGGGCTCATTTATGTCCAGCCTTGTTGAGGGGGCTTATTAGTTGTTTTGTAATGAGGTGGGTAAATCAGAGTTGAAGAGTGGATAGGCGGTTAGTGATCCATCGGCGGTTAGGTGATGGAAGTAGTAGGGCTGGGAGGATGATGGATAGGGGGATTAGCGGGATGCCTAGGAGGTATGGGCTTGAGAATTGATCGAAGAAGCTTAGGTTCATGGTCAGGTTCAAGGGGTGGGTTTTGCAGGTAGGGTTTTATTTGAGGGGGGGTTTGTGGGTGTGAAGTGCAATAGTTTGGGTTGGATAAGAAGGGAAAAGGAGAATCAGGTTAGGAGTAGAATTATAAATCATGGGTTTGGGTTTAGTTGAGGCATATCATTAAGGAGGAGAAAATCCTCTTTCTCTAGCTTAAAAGGCTAGTGCTGGGTTCATAGCTTCTTAACGGTTAAGATGATAGAAGTGAAGATCAAGCTTCAAAGTGTTTAAGGGGGGTAGATTCTACTACGATGGGCATGAAGCTGTGGTTAGCTCCGCAGATTTCTGAGCATTGTCCGTAGAATACTCCTGGTCGGGTGGTAATAAAAGAGGTTTGGTTAAGTCGTCCTGGGATGGCGTCTGTTTTAACTCCTAGGGTAGGGACAGCTCAGGAGTGGAGGACGTCGTCAGCGGTGATAATAATTCGGATGGGGGATTCCATGGGGATTACAATTCGATGGTCTACTTCTAGTAGGCGGAAGTGGCCTTGGGGGAGGTCTGTTGTTGGGATTATGTATGAGTCAAATGAGAGGTCTTTGAAGTCGGTGTATTCGTAGGACCAGTATCATTGGTGGCCAATGGCTTTTAGTGTAAGGTCGGGTTCATCGATTTCGTCTATCATATAAAGGATTTGTAGGGAGGGGAGGGCGAGCAGAATGAGTACGATAGCGGGTAGGATAGTTCAAATTAATTCGACTTCTTGGGCGTCGACAGTGTTGGAGGATAGTTTTTCTAGGAGCATGAGTGTTAATAGGTAAAGTACTAAGCTGCAAATTGCCAGTGCTACTATTAGGGCGTGGTCGTGAAATTCAATGAGTTCTTCTATAATGGGGGATGAGGCGTCTTGGAATCCTAGTTGAGAGTGGTTTGCCATAAGAGATGTATAGGATTTTCACCTATGATTTAGCCTTGACAAGGTTATGTAATTGGTTTACTAACGTCTCATAGAGAAAGAAGCATTAATTGGTTTGATGCGGTTGGCTTGAAACCAGCATGTGAGGGTTCGATTCCTTCCTTTCTTGTACTTGGACAAAGGTTGGTTCTTCGAAGGTGTGGTAGGGGGGAGGGCAGCCGTGGATTCATTCAATATTAGTGTTGGTTAGTTCTGGTTGCAGTACTTTTCGTTTTGCTGAGAAGGCTTCTCAGACAATGAACATGAGTATGATTACGGCTGTTATTGAAATTAGGGAGCCGATTGATGATAGTGTGTTTCATAAGGTGTATGCATCGGGGTAATCTGAGTAGCGTCGTGGTATGCCAGCTAGTCCTAGGAAGTGCTGTGGGAAGAAGGTTAGGTTAACCCCTGCAAATATTACTCCGAAGTGTGCTTTAGTTCATGTGGGGTGTAGGGTGAATCCTGTGAATAGGGGGAATCAGTGAGTGAATCCGGCTAAGATAGCAAATACTGCTCCTATTGAGAGTACATAGTGGAAGTGAGCAACTACATAGTAGGTGTCATGTAGGGCAATGTCTAGGGAGGAGTTGGCAAGTACGATGCCTGTGAGTCCTCCGATAGTGAATAGGAAGATGAACCCTAAGGCTCAGAGTATGGGAGGATCTCATTTGATTGTCCCTCCGTGTAGGGTGGCAAGTCAGCTGAAGACTTTAATACCGGTTGGGATGGCGATAATTATGGTGGCTGATGTGAAGTAAGCTCGGGTATCAACGTCTATTCCGACTGTAAATATGTGGTGGGCTCATACGATGAAGCCTAAGAATCCAATTGAAAGTATTGCTCATACTATTCCTATGTACCCGAAAGGTTCTTTTTTTCCTGAGTAGTAGGCAACTACGTGTGAGATAATTCCGAATCCTGGAAGGATGAGGATGTAGACTTCGGGGTGTCCGAAAAATCAGAATAGGTGTTGATATAGAATTGGGTCTCCACCCCCTGCTGGGTCAAAGAAGGTGGTGTTTAGGTTTCGGTCAGTTAGTAGTATTGTAATGCCGGCAGCAAGGACTGGAAGTGAGAGTAGAAGGAGGATGGCAGTAATGAGGACGGATCAGACGAATAGGGGGGTTTGGTATTGTGATAGGGATGGTGGTTTTATGTTGATGATGGTAGTGATGAAGTTGATAGCACCTAGGATGGATGATACACCTGCTAAGTGTAGGGAGAAAATGGCTAGGTCTACGGATGCTCCGGCATGGGCAAGGTTGCCAGCTAGTGGGGGGTAGACAGTTCATCCTGTGCCGGCTCCGGCTTCTACAGTGGAAGAGGCTAGGAGGAGTAGGAAGGAGGGGGGGAGGAGTCAGAAACTCATGTTGTTCATGCGGGGAAATGCTATGTCGGGGGCACCAATTATGAGTGGTACCAATCAGTTTCCGAATCCGCCGATCATGATGGGTATTACTATAAAGAAGATTATAACGAAAGCATGGGCTGTAACGATCACATTGTAGATTTGGTCGTCCCCTAAGAGTGTGCCTGGTTGGCCCAGTTCAGCGCGAATTAGTAGGCTAAGTGCTGTGCCGATTATGCCTGCTCATGTACCAAAGATTAGGTATAGAGTGCCAATGTCTTTGTGGTTAGTTGAGAATAGTCATCGGTTAATGAAAGTCACAGGTAAGATGGCTGAGTGTTTAAGCGTTAGGCTGTAGTCCTTTTTACAGGGGTTCAATTCCTCTTCTTATCGACTCTGTGGTGAAATTCATGATGGGTTGCAAACCCATAGATGTACACTAGAGGTGTGCCAGGGTCTTTAGACAGAAGCTAAATGGTAAGGCACCTAGCTGTTAACTAGGGTTTAATGGGATCGAGGCCCATCTGTCTAGAGAAGAGGCTTTAGCTTAATGAAAGCACCTGATTTGCATTTAGGAGATACAGGTTAGTGTCCTGTTGGCCTTAATGAGGCAGAAACTAAGAGAGTCTAACTCTTATTTAAGGCTTTGAAGGCCTTTGGTTTGGGCGGCAGGTTAATCCTAAGTTTCTAAGTTATGGTGATAATTAGGGGGGATAGGGGGAGTAAAAGGGTTGATAGAGTGGTTAGGATAGCGGTGGAGGTATTTGGTGTCTTATTGGTATATCATAGTTTTATGTGGTTGGAGGTGTTGGGGGGGAGTGTAATTGTTGAGTGGTAGGCGAGGCGAAGGTAGAAGAATAGTCCTAGGAGAGAGAGTAGGGTGATGATTGTGGCTGTGGGGGTTATTTCTTGTTTAGTAAGTTCTTGGATGATGAGTCACTTAGGTATGAAGCCAGTGAGAGGTGGAAGGCCTGCTAGGGATAGGAGTGTGAGTATTAAGGTGGCGTTTAGTATGGGAGTTTTTGTTCATGAGATGAGTATAGTTGATAGTTTGAGGATTTTTGATTGGTTGAGTGATAGGAATACGGCTGAGGTGAGTGTTGTGTAAATAATGAAGGTAAGGAGGGTTAGTTTGGGGTTATAGATGATGATTACGATTATTCAGCCTAAATGGGAGATAGATGAGAAGGCTAGGATTTTTCGTGTCTGTGTCTGGTTTAAGCCTATTCATCCCCCTAGGACTGCTGAGCTGATTGCTAGTAAGGTGAGGAGGGAGGGGTTGAGGGATTGTGATGTGAGTAGAAGTAGGATTGTTGGGGGTAGTTTTATGAGAGTAGATAGAAGGAGGGCAGTGGTGAGAGAGGATCCTTGAAGTACTTCTGGGAATCAGAAGTGGAATGGGGCTAATCCTAGCTTGATTGCGATGGCTATTGTCATTATGAGGCATGATACTGGATTGTTGAGTTGTGTGATGTCTCATTGTCCAGTTGATCAGGCATTGATTATACTTGAGAATAGGATTAGTGCAGAGGCAGCTGATTGGGTGAGGAAGTATTTGATTGAAGCTTCAATTGCTCGTGGGTGGTGGGATTTTGAAATGAGGGGAATGATGGCTAGGGTGTTGATTTCTAGGCCGGTTCAGGCTATGATTCAGTGGTTGCTGGAGATTGTGATTGTGGTTCCTGTAATTAGACTGAGGCTAATAATTAGTTTTGCATGGGGGTTCATTAGTAGGGGAAGGGGTTGAACCATCATTTTCGGGGTATGGGCCCGATAGCTTGATTTAGCTGACCTTACTAGAAAATAATATAGAGGGAGTATAGAGAGTTTTGATCTCTCTTGTGTAGGTTCGATTCCTACTTTTCTAATAGAGGAAGTGAGAGGGTTGTTGTACCTCTATGTTCACTTTATCACAGTGGTCCTTTGTTCAGGCACACTTCCTTAGGCTGGGGGTAAGCCGGCATAGCTAATTGGCATGCTAGTGTGCCATAGGCATAGGGCTAGTGTCAGGGGTAGGAAGTTTTTTCATAGGAGGTGTATTAATTGGTCGTAGCGGAATCGTGGGTAGGAGGCTCGGATTCATAGAAATGTTGATGACAGGAGGAGGACTTTTGTGGCGAGTGCAATGGGGAATAGGTTGGGGGGGAGGTTTAGGCTACTTGGGTTAAGGAATAGGATGGTGGTTAGGGTGTTTATGAGTATGATGTTGGCATATTCGGCTAGGAAGAAGAGGGCAAAGGGTCCTGCGGCGTACTCTACGTTGAATCCTGAAACTAGTTCAGATTCACCTTCTGTGAGGTCGAATGGGGCTCGGTTTGTTTCAGCAAGGGTGGAGATGTATCATATTATTGCGAGGGGTCATGAGGAGAAGATCAGATAGATAGGTTCTTGGGTAGTGGCTAGGGTGGATAAGGTGTAGTTGCCGCTTAGGACTACTATGGATAGTAGGATGATGGCGAGGGTGACTTCGTAGGAGATTGTTTGGGCAACTGCTCGGAGGGCTCCGATTAGGGCGTATTTTGAGTTTGATGCTCATCCTGATCATAGGAGGGAGTACACGGTGAGGCTGGACATTGCTAGGAGGAATAGTAGTCCGAGGTTTATGTCTGCTATTGGAAATGGCAGTGGTAGAGGGATTCAAATGGTTAGGGCTAGGAGTAAGGCCAGGATGGGGGTTGTGATGAATAGGAATGGGGAGGAGGTGGATGGGCGAATAGGCTCTTTGATAAATAGTTTTACCCCATCTGCGATGGGTTGGAGTAGACCAAAAGGGCCCACGATGTTTGGGCCCTTTCGGGCCTGCATGTAGCTTAGGATTTTTCGTTCCACGAGCGTTAGGAAGGCCACGGCGATTAGGATTGGGAGTATGTAAGATAATGATAGGATTAGTAGGCTTATTAGGGGGGGGAAGGTCATGGTGGGAGCTAGGGAGAGGATTTGAACCTCTGGGTAAAGGGCTTAAGCCTTTTGCATTTGCCAAGCTCTGCCACGCTAGCTGTCCCTTTTCTGGGGTTGAATGGGGCGGGGTTATAGGCCTCTTGGCAATTGAGTTGGGTTCATTGCTTAGAGGGGTGGGGTGTGCTTTTGGTATTGACCCCACTTCTCCGGTCCTTTCGTACTAGGAGGAGTAGAATTCATAGATAGAAACCGACCTGGATTGCTCCGGTCTGAACTCAGATCACGTAGGACTGTTAATCGTTGAACAAACGAGCCCTTAATAGCGGCTGCACCATTAGGTTGTCCTGATCCAACATCGAGGTCGTAAACCTCCTTGTCGATATGGGCTCTTGGAGGAGATTGCGCTGTTATCCCTGGGGTAGCTTGGTTCATTGTTCAATTGTATTGGGTCTAGGTTACTGTTAGTACTTTGATTGGTTTATCTTGGTTAAGAGTTGTGGTCTAAAAGGTTTGGAGGATTTGTTTTTCTCCAAGGTCGCCCCAACCGAAAAAGTCGACCAAGTATTCTGTGGTGGTGGATCCTTGTGGATTGTGGTGTTAGTTGAGGTGGTCGATGATTTTAAAGTTCCACAGGGTCTTCTCGTCTTATGTTCTCATTCCTGTTTTTGCACGGGAATACCAATTTCACTGATTATTTGCAGGAGACAGTTAAGACCTCGTTTAGCCATTCATACAAGTCCCGATTTATGAGACAATTGATTGCGCTACCTTCGCACGGTTAGGATACCGCGGCCGTTGAACGTTGTGGTCACTGGGCAGGCATCACCTTTAATACTTGTTGGTTGCTAAAGGCTATGTTTTTGGGAAACAGTCGGGTCTGTTGGGTTTGCCGAGTTCCTTCTGCAAATTTTAATCGTCTTGTAGGCGCTCCTGAGTTGGTTTAACAGATAGGATAATATTTGGTCTTGTTGAAGTTGATGATATAGGGGGTCTGTTAATAATGTGTAGATGTAAGTTTGCGCCGAAGAGGGGTATCTCAAGTTACTTATTTTAGCATTAATTCTTCTATAGTCATAGATTGACCTGCTTGTGGTAAGGGAGTCAAATGGGTTTGGGGAATCTTTAATGGTGAGAGCTTTGACGCATTCTTTTGTTGGTGGCTGCTTAAAGGCCCACAGTAAGGGGGTAAAAAGGTTAATCCGCTAGGGGAGATTGTTTTCTTTTTCTAAGGAGCTGTACCTCCTTGGAATTGCTCTTAACTCTATCATGGGGTGTTGTGGTTGAGTTGAGTGTCCTTGTGGAAGAGTTAAGGGGGAACTAAGATTCGTTTGGCAGGTAACCAGCTATCACCCAGCTCGGTTGGCTTTTCACCTCTACTACCAAGTCATCCCACTCTTTTGCAACAGAGATGGGTTCGCTCAATTCTAGCTGCTCGGAAGTAGCTCGCTTGGGTTTCGGGGAGGCAAACTTTAGTTCACTTTGCTTGGTTGTTCTTGCTAAATCATGATGCAAGAGGTACAAGGGTTGGTCTTTGCTTTTTCTTGCTTTGGGTTTCATTGTTATTTCATCTTTCCCTTGCGGTACAGAGGTCTCTATTGCGCCTAAGTCCTTTTCTATCGCCTATACTAGGGTAGAGTTAGAATGTTTTGGTTAGGTAGGGGTAAGTGGTTTATTGCTGTTTTGTTGCGGGTATATTTGGGCTAGAGGGGGCATCAAGGCGATCTCAGTTAGAGATATCTTTCAGGTGTAAGCTGAATGCTTTAGGTTTATAGCTACGTCTTGGGTAGTCTAAGTGCACCTTCCGGTACACTTACCTTGTTACGACTTACCTCGTCTTTGGCCTGAGTGGGTGGATTTATTATTTATGGGTGTTGGTGGCCTGTGACGAGGGTGACGGGCGGTATGTACGTGCCCCAGAGCCGGCTTAAAGCAGGCTTGAAGGGTTGGTAATGATCCTGCTTTACTGCTAAATCCTCCTTCCAAGGACAGGTTTTCATGTCCTTTTTCGTGGATGCTCTATGGTAGAGAATGTAGCCCATTTCTTCCACCTCATGAGCTATACCTTGACCTGTCTTGTTAGTGGGGACTATTGGGCACACTATTGTTCTTTCATGGGAGGTGGGCTGGCGACGGCGGTATGTAGGCTGTGTTGGCAAGAGGTGGTTGGGTAGATCGTGGATTATCGGTTATAGAACAGGCTCCTCTAGGTGGGTTTGGGGCACCGCCAAGTCCTTAGAGTTTTAAGCGTTTGTGCTCGTAGTTCTCAGGCGGATACGTTGGTATTGGGGGGTATCTGGATTTAGGGCTAGGCATAGTGGGGTATCTAATCCCAGTTTGTGCCCTAGCTTTCGTGGGTTTAAATTGATCGTTAAGTCTAAGATGTTGTGTTGGGCTTAGGTGGGTCTTTGGCTTGTGACGGCTTAGTTTCATTTTGATCTTAGTTGGTGGGATAACATATGACCACTCTTTACGCCGGTGATTATTGATTTGGGTTTCTTGTATGACCGCGGTGGCTGGCACAAGATTTACCAACCCTGTGGGCTGCTATGGCTAAGTCAAGTTTACACTTATTGCTTAATGTTAATTACTGCTGAATACCCGTGGGGGTGTGGCTGGGCAAGGTGTCTTGGGCTACTTCTTGGGTGTGCCTGATACCTACTCCTTTTGCTTTAGGTTGGTGACAAAGGTTTGGGGGTATTTTCACTGGGGTGCGGATACTTGCATGTATATGTCTAGCAGGAACCAATAATAAGGTTAGGACTAAGTCTTTTGCTCTTGGGTAGTGTAGTTACCATCTTGGCATCTTCAGTGCCATGCTTTGAATGAGTTAAGCTACTAGAGCGAGTGAGGGGAGTTAAGTTAATTGAAACATTAACAATACAAATAGTGTTTGTTTGAGGGGTTTTAGTGCGGAATTAAACTTTTGTTTTGATGATAAATTTTGTAGTGGAGTTTTATTAATAATAGAATTGTTTAATGATGTAAAATATATGTATTCTGTCGGGAAATCAAATTAGGTGTGTCTGTGGGGGTTGAAGCGGATTGTTCGAATGAAATTAAATTTTTTAAAAAATGTTTAAAAAAAATTAAACAAAAACTAGAATAAAATTGTGGGAAATCTTCTAGTTTTGTTGAGAAAATAGAGGAATTGAAAATTCGTAAAAATATGTCCGACAAGCATTCACTAAATAGCACCATGTTGTCGGGGGGGGAGGAACCATAACCAAATGCGATCCAAAGTGCATCAGTGTCAAAATGATACCAAATACACGCAAACCGTATCATCGAGGGACACGAGAGGTCTAGAACAGGACGGAAGGCAGGTGTAGACCAGGCTTCACTTGAATAGCACTCTGGCGACGGCACTGTGAAGGGCAACCTGTGAAGAAGCCCCAGAAAAAAAAGGAACCAACAGCGAAAGGAGAGACTAGATGCCGCGATCACGGACTAAATAGGGGGAAACCATCCACAGATGACTTCGTGAAAAGTGAGGAAATCAGGAGTAAAGCGGGTGATGGCCCTGACCGAGGAACCAGAGGCGCAAAAGAGCAAGATGGGCTAGGGGTGTAGGGGGAAAGAATGGGCCTGAAGCTAGTCATGATTAACATTACGGGCAGGGGTTGGTGATCTCTCGTGAGGGGTACGATCAATAAATCCATCTGGTACGTCTAGCATAACCAAATGTGGCTAATACATGATTATGTATGTTATGTCCTGTAACCATTCATAGTTAGGTGTCTTGTCTGTTGTGTAGGACTGTTAGGTAGCTAAATGTCTATGTCTTAGAGCATTACATTGAACTGTACTTTGATAGGAATGGGGTTAAAAAGTTGATGTCCGTTTACATATAATGGGCTTAGTACGTATACATAGTTATTACTGTGACCATAATGTATGGGGAATATAAATGTATGCACGATGTACATAGAATACCCCTCTGGGGGGGAAGGGGGGGGCACATTCAATAGAGGGGTTATATTAAAAAAAATATGCTGTTCCCGTAGTTGAGAACAACAATGGCTTTTCAAGCCGTAGGCCTTGGGGCAGAGCCAAGCGGGAATATATGACCTACTTTGTGATTTTTCTTGGGGTGAGTTTTATTTTAGGGGCTTTGGCCGTGGCGTCTAATCCTTCTCCTTATTATGGGGTGGTGGGTTTAGTGCTGGCGTCTGTGGTGGGGTGTGGGTGGTTAATGAGTTTGGGTGTTTCTTTCATTTCTTTAGCATTGTTTATGATTTATTTGGGGGGCATGCTGGTAGTTTTTGTTTACTCGGTCTCTTTGGCGGCTGATCCGTATCCAGAGGCATGGGGGGATTGAGGGGTAATGGGGTATGGGTTGGGGTTAGTTTTAGTAGTTGTTTTGGGGGTGGTGTGAGGGGAAGCTATTGATTTTTGGGAGGTGGGGGTGGTGACTGTTGATGGGGGGGGAGTGTCTTTGGTACGGTTGGATTTTAGTGGAGTTGCGGTGTTATATTCATATGGGGTTGGGTTATTTTTGGTTGCTGGGTGAGGTTTGTTGTTAGTTTTGTTTGTTGTTCTGGAGCTTGTGCGTGGGTTGTCTCGGGGGGCAATTCGGGCTGTGTAGGGGTGTCAGAAAGTAGTTTATTTTAAAATACCAGCTTTGGGAGCTGGAGAGAAAGGTTTAAGTCCTTTTTTTCTGATTACTCTAAGAAGGGGTGGATCTTCAGTCTTTGGTTTACAAGACCAATGTTTTTTATAAACTATTAGAGTATTTAGTAGTTGAGTATTTTGTTTTCTAGGGTTCCGATAATGGGGAAGAGGATTAAGAGGATGGTGAAGTATGAGAATGATGCTAGTTGACCAATAATGATGAAGGGGTGTTCTACTGGTTGGCTTCCAATTCAGGTGAGGATGAGTAGGTTGGCAGCTAGAAGTCAGAATAGGGTTTGAGATAATGGGCGAAATGTTATGGTTCGTTGTTTGGATTTGTGGAGGAATGGGATTAGGAGGAGGATGAGTACTGAGGCTGCTAAGGCTAACACTCCTCCGAGTTTGTTTGGGATGGAGCGGAGGATGGCGTAGGCGAACAGGAAATATCATTCTGGCTTGATGTGGGGGGGTGTTGTTAAGGGGTTGGCTGGGGTGAAGTTTTCTGGGTCTCCTAGTAAGTTTGGTGAGAATAAGGCTAGTGCAAGTAGGGGGGTGATTATGAGGGCTAGTCCTAGGATGTCTTTGAGGGAGTAGTATGGGTGGAAGGGGATTTTGTCGGAGTTTGAAGAAATTCCTAAGGGGTTGTTTGAGCCTGATTCGTGGAGGAAGGCTAGGTGGATGATGGTGATTCCTGCAATAATAAAGGGGAGGAGGAAGTGTAGGGCGAAGAATCGAGTGAGGGTCGGGTTGTCGACTGAAAATCCCCCTCAGGCTCATTCTACTAGGGTTTGTCCGATGTATGGGATAGCTGAGAATAGGTTGGTGATGACGGTAGCTCCTCAGAAGGATATTTGCCCTCATGGGAGGACGTAGCCCACGAAGGCGGTTGCTATAAGTGTCAGGAGTAGGATAACTCCTGTGTTTCATGTTTCTTTGTAGAGGTAGGAGCCGTAATAGAGTCCTCGTCCGATGTGTAGGTAGATGCAGATGAAGAAGAATGAAGCGCCGTTTGCATGGAGGTTGTGGATGAGTCATCCATATTGGACGTTTCGACATGTGTGGGCAACTGAGGAGAAGGCTAGGGTTGTATCTGCGGTGTAATGTGTGGCTAAGAGTAGTCCAGTGATGATTTGGGTTATTAGGCATATTGCTAGTAGGGAACCGAAGTTTCATCAGGCAGAGATGTTGGATGGGGTGGGGAGGTCGATTAATGAGTTGTTAATAATTTTTAATAGTGGGTGAGATTTTCGAATGTTGGGGGCCAT